TTACGGATTGAAATATTGCCGTGGATAAATGTTTCAAGCCCGTTGATCCTATTCGGGCTATATTACGGATTTGTTGCAACATTACCTATCGGTCTTCCTCAGATCTTACTCGTAAGAACCTTTCTTTTAGGGAAAGATTCTAATGCTAAATTAGTTATTGGAACTTCAATTGTAGGACAACTGGTAATCATTTTATCGGTATACTATTTGCATCTCTATGTCATGTTAGTAAAACCTCATGCAGTAACTTTGCTAGTTTTACCGTACATGTTATTTTATTGGCATCGTCTTTTATGTCACCGATTGCAAAAAGAAAAAAGACCAATAATGAATTATCATTTTAGGCGTGCAATAATAGTCCGGAAATCTGATGATTTTCAATTTATCTATGAAGGAAGAACATTAACATTTTTGGATATTATTATCCTTTCATTATTCAATCCTGTTCTCTTACCAAGTCCTGTATTAGCAAGATTAGCCAAACTCTTTACTTTCCGTTATAGCAATAAATTTTTATTTGTAATAAGTAGCCTTTATGGCTGGTGGTTGGGTGGTTCCATTTTTCCCGGAATTTTAGCCAAATTTATTTCCGTTTTAAAACCCGATTCAGATACAGATAATAGGCTTTCTTATTTAGTAAGGATTCTCTTTGCTCGAACTTCCCGTATCATTTATATAGCTCTCTGTCTATTATATTTGGGTAGAGCTCCTGTACCTCTCTTCGATGACAGAATATATTCTAATTTTGAAAAAAAGGAAGCTAAAAAGTTATCGTGGTTAAAAAAGTGGCCTACTATCTTATTCGATTACCGAAAATGGGTCCGACCATTCCGATATGTCGAGGAGGATCTTTTCTATTTCAAAGCGATGACTCCTATAAAAACAGAGATGTCTCAATTTTTTTTTGACGCGTGTGTGAGTGATGGGAGACAAAGAATATCTTTCACATCTTCACCTAGTTTGTCAATTTTTGAAATAAATTTCAAGAAATATTTCAATCTTTCGGATATTCCTTCGTCATTCGAAGATCTTTGTCAGAAGGAATGGATTGATACCGAAAAACGGGGAAAAGATGATTTGAATAATGAATTAACGAATAGAATTCGAGCTCTAGACAAAGGATCTTCAATAGAAAAAGTTATTGAAAAAAAGAATAAATTATGCGATCACGGGAACGATATTTTCCTGAAAGGGTTTGATCCTCTTCTGAATAGAGAATTACGTGAAGGAGTTGCAATACCAAAATCACCCTGTATTTTGACTGACGATTATTCTCTATGGTGGAAACTTCAATATGCTTGGCAAACTGATTTATCTTCAGGTAACTTTACTGGAGTAAAAGAAAATCTTTCTTCCCCTTTAATAGCGGAAATATTACAGATCTATAAGGAACCCCAACTCCGAGAAATTAAAAAAGAAAAACCTCTATTTTTAAAACTAATAAACAATGCATTCGATCTTATGAATTCATTCAGTGGAATTCGTTCCCTCAGAATAAAAAGTATAGATTTTATTAGAAAAAAGAATAAAAAATTTAGATTTGTGAAAAGTTTCGCAACACTACCAGATTTTCGTCGGAACCTGATATTAGGATCCATACGTGCTCGAAGACGTAAAGCTTTATTACAAGAATCATTACAATTGCAAATGCATTCTCCATTTTTTTTGAGAATATTGAAAAAAACGACGTTCTCTTTTCCGGGCATAATAAGCGTAAATGTAAAACCGACTTTTGCACATCCTGAGAAGAAAATGAAAGGATTAATATCCTTTTTTTCGAAAAAGGCTTTTGCTATAAAAGTAGTAACAAAAGCTAATCGTCTCGCGACGGCAAACAGATTTGATTTTCCACTTGCTCATTGGGTAAGAGGTTTTTTTTTAATCAGCCAATTATACTTTAGAAAATATATAGTATTACCTATATTAATAATATTTAAAACTATTAGTTATCTATTATTATTCCAAACTAAGGAATGGGCAGAGGATTGGAATGATTGGAATAAGGAATTTTTTATAGGATGTACTTATGATGGTACCGAAGTTTCGGTGAACAAATTACCATTTTCGTGGCATAGAGACGGTCTTCAAATAAAAATTATAAATCCTTCTCATTTGAAGTGGCGTGATCCTGGATTCGAAACGAATTCATATAGTTTAACAAAAAAGAAAATAGCAAAAAATAAAAAAATTGATTATGGTTTTTTAACAGCCTTGGGATTTCAAACCTATTTACCCTTTGGCAGTAGGAAAAAAAATCCTTCCTTCTTTAAGCCTTTAATTGGGGGATTGAAAAAAAGATGGAAAATAAATATTTTATCGGAAAAAATTACAGAAATCTTTTACAGGTTTTTTCCATTAAAAAAAGAATCAAATATTTATAAAAAAGATCTAACAATATTAGATACTCAACCCAATAAAACTACGAGTAATTATATATCTAGTCTTGAACCAGATAATGAACACAGAACAAATTTTGGGACAAGTAGCAAAATAATTGATGAATTACCAATTGGAATTACAACTAAATGTAATGAAAATTTTTCATCAGCAATTCCAGACCAATCTGGAGATGAAGCTAGAACGAATATTGAAGAATTAAAGGATTTCATAGCCCCGGAAAGTAATCAGATTGGAGGAATTACTGAACAGACCCATTCTGATGAACTAGAAATTAATATTAATTCAAAAGAGAAAAATGGAGTGTATCCCGGTAATGAGAAAGAACTGAGATCAAGAAAGATATCAATTCAAAATCATCAAATAATTGTGAATTTTCACAGAAGAAGTATGGAATTGATCGAGGAATGGATCTATTTAATCAAGATTCTTTCAAAAAAAATGAATAGAAATTTTTTAGTTCTTCTTCATTTCATTTGGTTCAAAATACAATTAAGAATGGGATTGACAAGAGATCTTTCAACATCAACAATTTATAAAAAAATAACATTTTTCATTTCTCGGTCAAAAACGAAGGATAATAAATTTTTCAATAAAGATTTAATCATTTCTAGTAAAGAAATGAAATATTTCAAAGTTCATCCTAGTCAGGATACGGGATTAATATCCCAAGCATATGTATTTCACAAAATATGGCAAATGAGAACGATGAATAAGTCTTATCCAGTAGAATCATTAAGGCACCGGATATCAAATCTCTTTGTTGAAAAAAATATTGAAGCTTTTTCGAATGAAGAGGGAATACTCGGTTCTAGGAAGCCACGGGATTTGGAAGAGAAGGACTGGAAAAAATGGTTACAATGTTTTCATCGATGTAATGTACCTTTACGGATATGGCGTAAGATTGCACCACGAAGATGGAGAGATAAGGTTACTGAACATTGGCAAATAGAAAATTCTTTTTCCGATAATTTTGATAAATATAAATCTTTACGTTCTTATAAAAAAAGGATTTATTCTAAACTCATTGCGGATCTGAAAGAGACGGAGAAACTTAACGAACGGTACAAATATAATCTTTTATCTTATAGTTATCTTGCTTCTATAGAAGATTCGGACATTGAAAGATTTCCAATATGGCAAGATGAAAAAAAAGAAATCGTGTTTAATGATCGTATTCAAAAGATACGTAAATATAAATTAGTCAATGATAGAAAGAATAGTGAGTATAAAAGAATTGATAGGAAAAAAAATATTCATTTAAATTCCAATTTATATTCATGGCTATATCCAGAGATTCTAAAAAAATTCAATATTATAGAAATGTATGAATTTCTAACAACTTGTGACTTTAGTTTCATACACGAACCAAAGAGATCTCTTTTAAGGAAGGACAAAGACGATTATGCAAAAAAAAGATCACTTGATAAAAGAGAATCTCATAAGTATATTGAGCGATGGAATTTGAAATCTGAACAGATAGCAGAGAAGGCGGAAATAGCAGGAAATACAACGAATCTTCTGAATATCATTAAATTTGGAGTAAATTCAGCTGAAGGAGTCAATTTTCGGTCTTTCTATGAGAAGACATTGAAAAATATAGTTCTATTTTATAACTATACTTGCATGGATGGTACAAATAAAATATTCAAAGATTTGGGACATCGTTTACCAGAAGTATTATACGACGAGATTCTGATGTATAAAATGATAAGTATTCTATTAAATTTTAAAAGTAGATTTAGAAGAATATCTGATTTCATCCATGAATCTATACTACGTGTAAAAGTTATTGAGAATAAAGAAAAAATAATTATTTCAGATTCATTTAATCTCGAAGATATTTTACCTTCGAAACGTCGTATACAATTGGGAATATGGAATTCCTTATATCTAGAGGAAAATGGAAATCAAGGAGCAGAATTTAATTCTTGTTCCGGGGAGAATAGACGTAACTACGAGGAACCAATAAAAGAAGATCGAAAATTTAACGCAAATGAAATTCAAATGATTAAACGGTCTCTTTGGTCCAGCTATCGATTGGAAGATCTGGGTTGTATGAATAGATTTCGGTTTAATACAAATGATGGGAGTCGATTCGCTATGTCAAGAATTTGTATGTATCCCTCAAAAAACAGTTGAGAAAAAAAAATAAAAAAAAAATGTTTGCATTTTTTTATCTTTTTCATTCAGTATTTTCAGTTATGAACAATTTTTATCATTGTTTATAGCATTCCATCAGGGTTTCTCTAAATAAAAATTTGGATTATATTATATTATATGGAAATTACGAACCTTTTTATTATTTATCCATCACTATTTGAAAGAATGTGCTATTTGCCACTACTCAAATAGAATCTTGTTTTTTTTATTTTCTATGAATTTATCCAGTTTTTTAAGAATATTTGGAAAGATGTTATTCTATTTTATAGACATCTTAAGATATTGAAAATTCTATTTTATAGACATCTTAAGATATTGAAAATCTTGCTCTTATTTTTGTAAAAAAACTATTAATTAGCTACAATCCAAAATTTTTATTTTTTCCCTCCATCATATAATTAATTTAGGAGCAATTGTTGTTCCTATGGCTAAAAATACATTGATTCGTTCATCTTTGGTTCCCGAAAAACAAACAGGATCTGTTGAGTTTCAAATATCCCATTTAACTAATCGAATTTTGAAACTTACCTATCATTTAAAATTGCATGACAAAGACTATTCATCTCAGAGAGGTTTGTGGAAAATCCCAGGAAAACGTGAACGTCTTTTGGTTCATCTATCTCAAAAAAATTCACTCTGTTACGAAAATTTGATTAATCAATTACGTATTCGCGGACTGAAAAAACGTTAATTTATCTTTTATAATCTTTAGCTAAGCATCCACTGTAATTATATCAATATGAAGAATGAAAATTTCCTTATTCTTACTCATTTCTGGAATTATTCGAGGGGGAGCGGCATACGACCATGCTCACTACAAAGAGAGATCCCATGATAATAAGTATGGGCCCTCATCATCCATCAATGCATGGTGTTCTTCGACTTATTGTTACCTTAGATGGTGAAGATGTTACTAGTTGTGAACCCATATTAGGTTATTTACATAGAGGAATGGAAAAGATTGCTGAAAATAGAACAGTTGTCCAATATCTTCCCTACGTCACACGATGGGATTATTTAGCTACTATGTTCGCAGAAGCAGTAACAGCAAATGCACCAGAAAGATTGACCAATATTCAGGTGCCTAAAAGAGCTAGTTATATAAGAATCATTATGCTAGAGTTAAGTCGCATAGCTTCCCATTTGTTATGGCTCGGACCCTTTATGGCTGATATTGGTGCATAAACTCCTTCCTTCTACATCTTCAGGGAAAGAGAAATGATATATGATTTATTCGAAGCCGCAACTGGTATGCGAATGATGCATAATTATTTTCGTATCGGGGGAGTAGCCGCGGATCTGCCTTACGGTTGGGTAGATAAATGTTTAGACTTTTGTGATTATTTCCTACCGAAGGTGGATGAATATGAAAGACTTATTACACGAAATCCTATCTTTTTGAAACGAGTTGAGGGAGTAGGTATTATTGGAAGAGAAGAAGCCATAAATTGGGGTTTATCAGGGCCTATGCCACGAGCTCCAGGAGTAAAATGGGATGTTCGTAAAGTTGATCATCATGAATGTTACGATGAGTTGGATTGGCAAATTCAATGGCAAAAAGATGGAGATTCATTAGCTCGTTATTTGGTACGAATCGGAGAAATGAGAGAATCCGTGAAAATAATCAAACAAGCTTTGGAAGTTATTCCAGGGGGGCCTTTTGAAAATTTGGAAGCTCGACGGCTTGATCAAGTAAATAAATCAGATTGGAATGATTTTGATTATCGGTTCATTGGTAAAAAGCCCTCTCCCACTTTCAAGTTACCCCAAAATGAGCTTTATTTTAGAATTGAAGCTCCTAAAGGAGAATTAGGTATCTCTTTCATGGGAGACGATTCTTTCTTTCCTTGGAGATTCAAAATTCGCCCACCCGGTTTCCTCAATTTACAAATTCTTCCTCAACTATTAAAAGGAGTGAAATTGGCAGATATTATGACAATTCTAGGTAGTATAGATATTATCACGGGAGAGGTTGATCGTTGAAACGGTGGTTAATACAGATATTGAGGAACAAGCTATCAATCTATTCCATAAATTAGGATTTCCAAGAGATTTATTCGGTTTTATATGGATTATCATCCCCATCATCACTCTCGTATTAGGAGTTACGATGGGAGTTCTAGTCATTATATGGCCTGAAAGAAAGATATCTGCAGGGATACAACAGCGTATTGGACCTGAATATACTGGCCCTTCGGGAATTATTCAAGCTCTGGCAGATGGAATAAAGCTACTATTGAAGGAAGATATTATTCCATCCAGGGGAGATTTATGGTTATTCAATATCGGACCGGCTGTGGTGATCATACCAGTTTTTCTAAGTTACTTAGTAATTCCTTTTGGCCACAACATTATTCTAGCTGATCTTGGTACAGGTGTTTTCTTTTGGATCGCTGTTTCAAGTATTGCTCTTCTCGGACCCCCCATGGCGGGATACGGATCAAATAATAAATATTCTTTCTCGGGTGGTCTTCGAGCCGCTGCTCAATCCATTAGTTATGAAATTCCTTTAGCTTTACGTGTGTCATCCATATCCCCACGTGTGATTCGTTGAAATACTAAACCTCTTTCACAAGAGAGTCAATTAAAAGGATGAGATAGTTTTTCCTCTTATCCTAGAAAACTAGATAGTCATATGGGTGAGATCAAACAGCTTATTCATTTGCAGTAATAGGATCGAGTCCCATCCTCTATGTGCGAGAGTGAAAGCATACGGAACGCAGGAAAAACTGTGTACCCGGGTTCAAGATTAGTTATCGGGGCCCGACAGCGGGGGCAAAAGATAAAATGTATGAAGTTATTACTATCATACTTAGGATTAGGCAGGAGTAGATGGTCAGGAACACTAAGATACGCGAAAGATTAGTAAAAAAAGCATCTTTTATAGATATTCCCAATAACGGGATTAGGACTTGACGTTGGTAGGGACGACCGAGTAGTACTTCCCCAGGACCCCGATCTGGAGTATATCCTTATCTACTAAACGAATGACTATCGGGAACGAAGTAATCCTTCATACAGTTCTCACCTCTCATATCATAAATGAGCATGAGTAAATTCTATTCTATAGAGAATATAAAATCTTCTTCTACTGAGAGACTTGAGTTAGCGCTAACAAAAAAACTGTAAAGGCTGAGATAGATTCGAAAGCTTCTATTGTTATAGCAGACAGAATCTCATTGGTTCAATTGATTATGAAAATTTATCATTAAATTTTTGTTTCTCGATAGCCATCGAGGAGCCGTATGAAGCTAAAGTCTCATGTACGGTTCTGGAATAGAGATGCTAACAGTGATGCTAACATCGACTATGATTATCCGACAGCTTGGGTACAGTTGATATAGTCGAGGCGCAGTCCAAATATGGTTTTCGGGGATGGAATTTGTGGCGTCAACCTATAGGTTCCGTAGCTTTTTTTATTCCTTCCCCGGCGGAATGTGAAAGATTGCCTTTTGATTTACCAGAAGCAGAGGAAGAATTGATAGCAGGTTATCAAACCGAGTACTCAGGTATAAAATTCGGCCTATTCTATGTTGCTTCTCATCCAAACCTATTAGCTTCTTCATTGTTCGTAACGGTTCTTTATTCGGGCGGATGGAACTTTTCTATCCCTTTCTTACCAGTTTTCGACCACTTAAAATTAAATTCAACTGATGGAACTGGTGAGGTTACCAATATTGTAATAGGAATTACTATTACATTAGCTAAAGCTTATTTATCTTTGTTCATTTCTATCATGGCAAGATGGACCTTACCCAGAGTGAGAATGGACCAATTATTGGATCTTGGTTGGAAATTTCTTTTGCCTGTCGCCCTGGGTAATTTATTATTAACAGCTTCTTTTCAACTTCTTTCACTATAATTTATTTATGTGAATAAGATTCTATAATAAACACATTTATAATTTATATATTTATTCAATCTTATGAGTTGGATAAAAAAAAAGAATTGAATAATTTATTCGAGGGTATCTACCATATGTTTTCCATGGTGAATGGACTCCGGGATTATAGTCAACAAGCAATTCAAGCTGCGAGGTATATCGGTCGAGGTTTTATGGTGACCTTGGATCACATGAATCGTTTACCTATGACCATTCAATATCCTTACGAAAAATTGATTCCATCAGAGCGATTTCGTGGACGTATTCACTTTGAATTTGATAAATGTATTGCTTGTGAAGTATGCGTTCGTGTATGTCCAATTAATCTACCTGTTGTTGATTGGGAATTGAAAAGGAACATGAAAAAGAAACAATTGAAAAGTTACAGTATTGATTTTGGAGTTTGTATATTTTGCGGAAACTGCGTCGAATATTGTCCCACGAACTGTTTGTCAATGACTGAAGAATATGAACTTTCGACCTATGATCGTCATGAATTAAATTATGATCAGATTGCTTTAGGACGTTTGCCCATATCAGTGATCAAAGATTCTACAATTCAAGCTATTCCAAGTTTAAATTATTTATCTAAGGGAGTTATGGAAGGACATCTTGATTCAAGAGATGTAACTGATTCTCACATCGAGTTCGATTGAGAAGCGGAAAAAGGGGTGAAAAAACAATACAATACATATAGAGTTTCTTTCTGAATTAACTCGGAATATAATTATATAGAAACAGGGTAATTTTTTTGAGTCAGTGAATAGGATCCTGAAAGAGAGGACTTTCGTTTATTGCGAACATGATCAATTTACCTGAACCAATTCATGAGGCTATTTTTGTCTCCTTAGAGTCAGGTCCCATATTAGGAGGTCCAGGAGTAGTATCGCTCACAAATATAGTTTATTCCGCTCCTCTTTCAGGGTCAGTTTTCGCTTGTATATCCCTTCCATATCTTTTACCGAATGCGGACTTTGTAGCTGCTGTGCAAATCTTGATTCATGTAGGAGCCGTAAATGTTTCAATTGTATCTGCTGTTACGTCAACGAATGAGCCACAATCTTTCCATCTTTCTACATACCGGACTGCAGGAGATGGAATTACTTTAGCACTTTGTATAAGTCTTTTTTTTCTACCGATCATTATGATCCTAGATACATCATGGTCTAGAGTATCCTTAATTGTATTACCGGGTGGGATCGTGGAAGAACCTTTAACAGATGACGTTCAACGTATTGGATCCCATTCATTAACCGATTCTTTGCTTCCATTTGAACCTCTTTCTATAGTTCTTTTGGTTGCTCTAGTAGGAGCTATTACTATGGCTCGCCGAGGGAAAATGTTTGAACTGGAGGAGAGTGAGGTGTTACAGGCTAAAGATGATTTTTTCGTTTCATGAGTACTATAAAAACTTTTTTTTTATACTTACTTAACTTTTATTTATACTTAAGAACCTTAGGATCCATAAGGAGTTAATTGATCATGCTTGAACATGCACTTATTCCAGGTGCTTTCCTATTCTGTATCGGCATTTACGGATTAATCACGAGTCGGAGTATGATCAGAGCACCTATGTGTCTCGAGTCAATTTTCAATGCAGTTAATATAAATCTTGTCACATTTTCCAATTTTTTGGACATTCAACAAGTAAAAGGAGAGATTTTTTCCATCTCCATTGTAGCTATTGCAGCTGCTGAAGCAGCTATTGGATTAGCCATTGTTCTAGCTATCTATCGCAACAGAAAATCAATTCGTATTGATCAATTCAATTTGTTAAAATGGTAATAAAGTTACAAATCTGGATATATTATATTTTTTTCTTCACCTTTTTAAAAGGATATATAAAGATCTGATATGTCATTCCGATTTATAAACAAAATAGAGATTATTTCATATAAAATTCATTTATTTGTTATGCTATTTGTTAATATAAATGATTAAGTTGTATTAAGTAAAGTCTAAAAAATTCGAATCGGTTTCATTCAGAATCGATAAATAATCAAAGTTGTATATTCCAAATATTCATTAATACAAAGATTCATCAAATGGATTTTATCGGTATAATATTGCCATTAGCAATACATCGGTAAAATCTTAGTAAATTTAAGGCTCATGGTATCTCCCGGTATTGTTGGAAATCGATAGATCCAATGGCACATTCAGTAAAGATTTATGATACATGTATTGGTTGTACCCAATGTGTAAGAGCTTGCCTCACGGATGTATCAGAAACGGTACCTTGGGATGGATGTAAGGCTAACCAGATTGCTCCTGCTCCCAGAACAGAAGACTGTGTAGGTTGTAAAAGGTGCGAATCCGCTTGTCCAACAGATTTTCTGAGTGTACGCGTTTATTTGGGATCCGAGACGACTCGCAGTACGGGTTTAGCTTATTGACCGATAGATACTATGGAAAAAGAATGGTTGGCTCTTTCTGAAAGGTTTAACCTATTCTTCTAATAAATAGGAATTCGTACTCATTCGATAAAGACCCATACTCAAACAAAATCTTGGGAATGGGTTTTCTGTTCAAAATCCCCCTATCCTCATCACGAGCAACTATCCTTGGCTAACAATAATTGTTCCTTCACCTATACCCGCGGGTTCCTCAATCCCATTATTCCCCTATAGGGGGAATAAGATTGTTCGATGGTATACTTCAGGCATTTGCTTGTCAGAGTTCCTTTTAATAACCTATATATTTTGTTATCATTTCAATTTTAATAATCCATTTATTTAATTGAAAGAAGATTATAATTGGATAAATCCCATTGATTTTCATTGGAGATTGGGGATTGATGGACTTTCCATTGGGCTTATTTCATCGACAGGATTCGTTACTACTTTAGCTACTTCAGCGGCTTGGCCAGTTACCCGAAGTCCACGATTATTTCATTTCTTGATGTTAGCAATGTACGGCGGCCAGGTAGGATCATCCGCTCCTCAAGATACTTCACTTTCCTTTTTTATGTGGGAGCCGGAACTAATTCCTGTTCACTTACCTTTGTCCATGTGGGGAGGGAAAAGGCGTCTATACGCAGCCACAAAATTTATTTTGTACACTGCAGGTGGTTCCATTTTTCTCCCAATAGGAGCTTTAACTATGAGTCTCTATGGATCTGATGAACCAACATTGGACTCTCAAAATTTAGCTAATAAATCCTATCCTATAGCATTAGAAATAGTCTTATACCTAAGCTTCCCCGTAGCTTATGCTGTGAAACTACCAATCTTTCCCTTACACACCTGGTTGCCAGATACTCATGGGGAAGCACATTATAGTACATGTATGCTTCCAGCTGGGATTCTCTTGAAAATGGGAGGATATGGACCAATTCGGATTAATATGGAATTATTGCCCCATGCCCATTCCATATTTTCCCCATGGTTAGTAATAGTGGGAGCAATTCAAATCGTTTATGCAGCTCCAATCCCTTTGAGTCAACGTAATTTAAAGAGAAGAATTGCTTATTCATCAGTATCTCATATGGGTTTCGTACCTATCGGTATTGGTTTCGTAACGGATATAGGCCTTAATGGAGCTATTCCACAGATGATTCCTCACGGATTAATTGGTGCTGCCCTCTTTTCTTCGGCAGGAACAAGTTATGATAGAATACGTACCCTTTTCATTGACCGAATGGGGGGAATAGCTGTTTCAATGCCTAAAACATTCACCATGTTTAGTAGCTTTCCAGTAGCATCTCTCGCATTACCGGGCATGAGTGGCTTCGTATCAGAATTAATGGTTTCTTTGGGAATGGTTGGTAGTCGAAACTACTCCTTTACTTCAAAAATAATTATTACCGTAATAGAAGCAATTGGAATAATCTTAACCCCTATTTACTCGTTGCCCATGTTACGTCAAATGTTCTATGGATATAAGGTTTCTAATGCTCCGATTTTCCACATCATGGATTCTGGACCACGAGAGATTTTCATTCTAATTCGCTTTTTGTTGCCTATAATAGGCATTGGTTTTTATCCCGATCTGGTCTTACCCTTGTGGAACAGCAAGGTGGATTTTATTCTATCCTGGGATCTCCGGAAGCGGTAGTTAAGAGTTTGATTACTTCTGAGTAATAAATACAGATTATAAAAATCACTATTTGATTTTCACAATTATTTATTTCAAATAGTGATTTTTATAATTTTATAGAATCTCGAAAATTATTTTATTTTGATCGACGAAACAAAGCAAGGTGCACTTTAAATTACATCCTGGATTAATTTAACCATCCATGGCTGTGTAAACCTTTTCCTGAGGGATTAACTCCTAAGTAACGAATCCGAGTTGTGGAAAACCCCGAGGAAGCTGCAATTGCTGGTTCTTTACCTCGCCAACTCTTAGTTACTCTAGTATGCATATAAGTTGCAAACATAAGCCAAGTGATTGAAGCCCAAGTCTCTTTGGGATCCCAGTTCCAATAATATCCCCATGCTTCATTAGCCCACACTGCTCCAGAAAGAATACCTAAGGTTAAAAGAGGAGAGCCTAGACTAGTAATTCGATAACTCCAATGATCTGATTGTTAAGTCAATTGGTCTTCACGAGAATTTATAGATAACAAAAAGGGAGTGTTTGTTGAATCGCACTCTCCCCGTTCATTGCTCTTTTCTGAGGAGGAGGACCAGATGGATGAGTCTATACCGGAAGTAATTATTGGGATATCCATATTCTTTTTTGATGTAATGACCGAAGGAGCTATTGCTAATAGGGACCCACGTGAAAGAGTTGCGTGACTGAACATCATCATACTTACATGCATCATTAACCGATGAGATTGTAGAGCAGGCACTAGGACTGCGGATTGCTGCATTTCTCTGGGAACACTTGAAGTAGCAGAACCATGAGTTAACATAGCACTTGGTGCAGTAATTGTACCCAACCAATCATTCTGGCTCCGAATCAGAACCGTATGAATTAAACGGAAGCTCCGTGAAGGAAACATAGGTGACTCATATGAGTTACTTAATGGTGAATGCCCGGGGTAAAGCCAGCGAGTTGATAGAAATCCTGTTATACAAATAAAAGTAATTATCACGCTTCTTCGGCCTAAATTGCTCAGTTTCTTGTTTCTTATATAGACCAATTTTCCCCAATAGGGAAGGGTGACGGAAAAAAGGAGAAAGAGAGGTGTGTGAGCTAATATATGTTCCAAGGTTCTGAGTATCGTAATAATTTAAATTTTTTACATTACATTATTATTCTGGAATGAACTAATTAAAAAATTTCATTTCACAGATTGATTTATTATAAATAAATATATATTTATTTATATATATACATATATAAATAAATAAGATGAATAGATCTTAAATTCCAAATATAAAAAGATCTTAATTTAATGAAGAATCAATCTATTTTTATTTCATAGGTACAAAGATGCCGCCACTCGGATTCGAACCGAGATGCTTTAGCACTGCTTCCTAAGAGCAGCGTGTCTACCAATTTCACCATGGCGGCTCGTCGTATAACATAATAGCATGCTTTATACTAAAATGTCAAATAACATTATAATTAAATTATATGGTAATCTTAAATATAAACTTTCACTAATTAGAATATTATAATGAATTATTCTGTTGTAACGGAGCATAGCGCAGCTAGGTAGCGTATCATCTTGGGGTGATGGAGGTCGTGGGTTCAAATCCCGCTGCTCCGAGAAGAATCTTTTCGTTGGGCTTCATAACAGAATGAACATCTTTAAACTTGGTGGAGAGGAAGGAAAGAGAAAAGTTATTCTGGATCTATAAAGGGAGAAGTATAAAGAAGGATCTTCATATCAAATATTCTTATTTTATTGAAAAAGATTATTATATTATATATATATATATATATATATATATATATATAATATATATATATATATATAATATTTCATATATAGTTATAGCTTAATAAAATCCAGAAATTCGTAAATTAAACTATTCTTTTTTTTTTGTATGGAAGAATTATTCTTTCCATACACGGGAGCATTTTCTTCAGAAGATACAGTATCTTTATCTATATCTATGTCGTAATTCATCTGATTTATGAATGGATTCAATTTCAGATTATTCGGATTTTATTTTGTTGTATAGTAAAAACTATTGGAACGACCAGTTGAAATAGATTGAGCTAGAGGAAAAGCTTTTACCGCAGCCCGATTAGCTTTTTCTGTCCATACAGTTTTACGACTTTTCTTTTTCGATTTAGAAGTACGCTTCTTTGGGACCGCCATAACGAGGAATGCCTCTATATATATGTATATTCTTGCAGAAACATGTATAGTTTGTGTATAGTCATTTTTTAAAATAATTGAAGGATTTACGCTTAGAAAATAAAGGCTTCCAATAATCTTGATATTGGGAATCGTGTCATATGAATAATTAATTTATTCATATAAATCTTTCCCATTTGGACAGATGGAATCTACTACAAATCGAACCAAATTTTGTCGATGTCCTAACTTACGTCATGTTTTCTTTCCAGAACGCCTTTTATGAATGGTAATTCTGTTTTCAAGACGGGACTGCAGAATTCTTCCTTTCACTACTGCACCTCCCAACCAGGGATGCCCAAGATTTATGGTAGATTCATGATAAATCATTAATACTCGATAGATTAATATTTTAGTATTTGGGCTCGAGAGATTTGGTCTCAATGACGCGGAATGACGAACATCATAAAATCTTCCTGGTTCCACTCGGATTTGCTCACCTCCGGTTTCAATTACTGCGTATGCATTCATTACAAAATTGGATTTATAAATAGGAAATGGTTATAGATTGGAAAATCGAAATTAAATGTTAGTAACTGGAGTAGAACAAGCAAATATTTTATTTCCAATTGTTCCATCCTTCATCAAGTTTCGCTACGAACAACTAATTTTCTGATAGAAATGGAAAATATCTCTTGATTAGGAAGATACATGTAAAATCTCATTGCTTTATAATAACTCATTACTTTATAATAAGAGAAATTTTTTTAGTAATATTTCAGTTATTTTTTGAATGAAGAAGAATCAATTTTATTGATCCAAATTTCATTCGAATAAAGATTTCGAATAAATGGGATATAATTTCATCATTCACTTATTCCCTTTTTTCTTCCCCCATATTGTAAATTATAAACCAAAAATGAAATAGTTTCATTCCCGAAAGAATCTTCTATGAAACTAATATATCATGCTTGGATGGTGCCTTTATTTCCACTTATATCCTCCATTCTAATAGGATTGGGATTGTTTTTCTTTCCAAAGGCAACCAAAAATCTTCGTCGTATATATGCTATTATCAGCATTTCACTGCTAGGCACAGCTATGTTCATTCCTCCCCACCTTTCTTGGCAACAAATTACTGGTAATCCCATTTATCGATACTTATGGTCTTGGATTCACAATAAAAATGTTACTTTGGAAGTAGGTTATTTGATTGATCCACTCACTCCCATTATGCCAGTACCAATTACTACTATAGGAGTTATGGTTACGATTCACAGTGACAGTTATATGCCTCATGACCAAGGATATCTAAGGTTCTTCGCTTATCCCAGTCTCTTCAATGCCCCCATGCCAGGATTGGTTCTTAGTCCCAATCTAATACAAATTCATATCTTTCGGGAATTAGTAGGAATGTGCTCTTATTCATTAATAGGTTTTCGGTTCACTCGACCTAATGCAGCTAATGCTCGTCAAAAAGCTTCTATAACTAATCGTGTAGGAGATTCCGGATCATCATTAGGAATCTCAGGTTCCTATCGGATAACAGGCAGTTTCGAATTTGAAGATTTATCTGAATTATTCAATAAGTTGCTCGCCAATCATGAAGTTAGTTTATTTTTTGCTACCTTCTGTGCTCTCTCCCCATTCCCAGGTTCAGTAGCTAAATCCGCGCAATCCCCACTTCATGTATGGTTGCCTGATGCTATGGAAGGACCCACTCCTATTTCAGCCCCTATTCATGCTGCTACTATGGTAGCAGCGGGAATCTTTCTCGTGGCTCGAATGTTCCCGCTCTTCAAAGCTTTACCCCTTATGATGAGCCTAATCTCTCGGATAGGTGGAATAACAGCCCTATTAGGAGCCACTATAGCTCTTGCTCAAAAAGATCTTAAAAGAGTCTTAGCTTATTCTACAATGTCCCAATTAGGTTACATTATGTTAGCCCCAGGTATAGGTTCTTATCGAGCTGCTCTGTTCCATCTTATTACGCATGCTTATTCTAAGGCTCTATCATTTCCTGGATCCGGATCGGTCATTCATTCTATGGAACCTATTGTTGGATATTGTCCAGATAAAAGCCAAAATATGGCTTTTATGGGTGGCTTGAGAAAATACATGCCAATTACAGGAACCACTTTTCTTCTAGGCACACTCTCTCCTTGCGGTATTCCACCTTTTGCTTGTTTTCGGTCCAAAGATGAGATTCTTGCTGATAGTCGGTTATACTTTCCCATTCTCGGGTGGATGACTTGGTTTATAGCAGGACTAACTGGATTCTATATGTTCCGTATGTATTTCCCCACTCCCGAAGGAGATTTTCGTGCCAACCCATCCAACAAACATTCTATTTCTCCTTCTGTTTCTATATGGGAGGAAAATCAAATTAGAACATCTGGTAAGGGAATGGATTTTGCGTTGTCATTCGTACAAAATAAAAAGGGTTCGAAAGAATTAGAATTATTTAATCCTCTAGAGAATATTGAAGAATCTGGTAAGGAAGAAATGGAGAATCCTGTTTCGACTCATTATTCTCAGAAAGAATATCCTTTATATCCCAAGGAATCGAATAATATAATGTTATTCCCCTTACTCGTGCCAACAATACCCACTTTGTTCATTGGATTTATAGGAGTTCCCCTTTCTAAAGAAAAAATGAGTTTTGATTTATTATCCTATTGGCTGGATCCATCATTGAGTTATTCTCATAAAATGGATTCTGAAGAATTCTGGATAAATGCAACTACTTCGGTTGGTATAGCATTTTTGGGAATATTTATTGCTCTTATTCTTTACGGACCTCTCTTTCTCTCGCGGAACCTACAAGAAGAAACGGATCCTCAATCAGAAGGAATTTTAGGTTATTTTCCAAGTTCCTTATACAATTGGTCGTATTCCCGAGGTTATATAGATGGATATTATAATACGGTATTTGTTTGAGGTACACGAACATTAGCCGAAATAATTTCTTTTCCTGATCAACGGATCCTCGATGGAATTGTCAATGGCGTCGGCATCTCAAGTTTTTTCGGAGGGGAAGTATTGAGATATGGAGAAGGAGGAAGAATATCTTATTATTTATTCGGATTAATACCAGGTATGTTCATATTATTAATAATATAATGATGAAATATGACTATGATCTTCATATTTAAAATTAAAATATATTTTTTATCCATTGGTCAAGGTCAAAGAAAGATTTTTAAAAGATAAAAAGATAAGAAATCAAAATCAAGGATTGATTAAGTAGGTATAATTTCAAGAATTGGAGTAGCAATGGCGCACTGATATGGATTCCCCTGCTTTCTTAATCAATACCCATTACCTCATGAATTTACTTTTTTTTTTTACTTATATATATATATATATATATATATATATATATATATATATATATATATATATATATATATTAGAGTATCGGTCCGAAATCGGGATAGATATCTACGGTCCGAACATATTATGTATGATTTAATCATAATATTGAAGACTGTGTTATCACATATAAATATACCATTTGTTTTGTCATTTGTTAGTGAATAAAAAATATTGTGTTATTAATTCGTTGAAGAGATATTTTTATATCTTCGAATCCTCATGATTCATCAATATCTCCGGATTCGGACCATCCGGGGAATACTCCAAGCATGAGGATGATACAGAATCATAAGATTATTATAGTATATTCATTATTATCTATATATATATATATATATATATAGATATATATATATATATATATAGATATATATTCGTATGAAAAATAGCACTTTAGTACCTATTTAAGGTCGTCCAGTTTTATTTCCGAGATACCAATATACTTGTCCCTTTGGAAAGACAAATACCTCCATTCATTCACTGCCCTCACAATACTTCATATGAATTACGATGAGATATATACCAATAACAAGATATATGTTGTATATCTCATTATTGATACGTAGAACAAAGCGAAAAGTATTCACTTCCGCGCACATATACGGACCACACTAGTATTGTTCCTTCCCTTTATACATAAATACAAATATTCAAGAATAATAAACTTGTTAATAAAATCTTTTATATGACATTCTTACTGATTAATAAGTTTTTTCTGTTTAGATTCTCCAAATATTCCAGAAATTCAGAAATTTTATTACATTCTTAAATTATTTATCCCTTTTCACTAAGCTGGTCCAACCAAAATCTTCTAAACCATTATTACGTCGTAATGAACGAGTAACAAGTTCAAGAATATCTCTTGCATTGGTGAACCCATGAATTTGAGCAAAGGTAAATTCGACTGACCACTTGGTATTAATTTTTCTTGCTTCCAATGGATTAGCGTGAGCCATCCCAGTGATGGCTAAGTCAGGTTGTAACTCACGCATACGTTGTATCTGATTATAATTATCTGGTTTCTCTACGATTCGTGGCACGGGAACACACATGTTCCCACACGTATTCTGTAAAAATGCTAATTCAGCAGCTTGGTATCGTTTATCCATATATGGAATACCAATTTCATAAACAATCATTCCACACCTAATTAGGAATCGTGCTAGAGATACTTCTAGAAGATTGTCTCCCATAAAGAATACGGATTTTCCGCGTACCAAATCGAGATAATCTTCCAAGCTTTCCCACACTTGTTCCTCCCTTTCCCCTAAGCCTCGAGGTTCAATGTCAAACACAGAACAAATCTTTTCAATCCAAGCACGTGTTCCATCGGGACCGATAGGAAAAGGTGCTCCAATCAATCTACATTTCCGACGTCGCATTAAAGTTGTTGCTGTACGACTCAAAAATGGATTAACACCACAAACGTAAACTCCATCGCCTAATAATGGAAGATTATTATATTTCTGAGCAGGTAACCAACCTGATACTTGAATAGATTGGCGTTTCAATTCTAAACCAAGTTGAAAAGCAACGCTCGAAGGTAGGGATCCAAAGAGAACTAAAGGAGGATTTTTCTTAGGATTCATAATAGGTTCGAAAGTCTCTTCCTTATTCCCGGGAAAAAAAAAGGAATCTTGTAAAGCTTGATTCTGTACGGTTTGGTTTCGTTCATCACCTAATAAATAGGAATCTCGTTCGGCACAACGATGTACCATAGCAGCTAGTACAGTATCTTCTCCCTGAGTGAAGGCATAGTCCAGTCCATTTGCTCTCGCTACTATAACTGGTATTCCGATTTCATTTTCCAGCTCTGGTGCCATGCCCTCCAAATCCATCTTTATTATTTCCGTGGTACAAGTACCGATCCATATAATAACACTAGGATTTCTATTTTTTATTATTTGAGAACAAAGTCTTTTTAACTCTTCATAATCATTTAATTGAGCTGAAATATCTCCTTCTTCCAATTCTGCCATGGCATAACGGGGTTCCGCGAAGATCATAACTCCGAGGGCATTTTGCAGGAAATAACCACATGTTTTTGTACCTACCACCAGAAAAAAACTATCTTCAATTTTTTGATATAACCAAGCTACACAGCTAATGGGACAAAAAGTATGATAGTTACCTGTTTCGCATTCAAAAGTGAGAGTTTCAGATGTTTTCACTGACATAGATATATTTCTTTGATTAATGAACAAAATAATTTAAGTCTTAAATTATTATCATAGAATCAAGCGAATTCTCTCGATCGTTTTTCTCTTCCCTATTCCCGATAGGATTTGAATAAAAATCGGAAAGTAAACTAAATAATTCTCGATCAGAAACTTCTTTCGGTACAATTCCTTCTGGTTTAGATAATATTTGGTCCGCTATATTTGAATAAAAATCACAAACATAGTTAAGAGAGGGCTGAGATTCAACCATTTCAAATAATGTTTTACCCCTCACTCTAGATACTCGGATATGTTCAATGAGAGGTAATACTTCTAATACGGGCATTGAACAAGCTTCTACATATTTATCAATAAGATCTCTTTCCGATGTGCGATTTCCTACCAAGCCCGCCGGCCGAAGTGGGTGTGTACGCGCCTTTTCCCCAACAGAAGCAGCAATACGATTAGTTGCAAATAATGCGTCAAATCCATTATCTGTAATTATAATGCAAAAATCTGCATAATTTAATGGAGAAGCAAAACCTCCACAGACTACATCACCTAATACATCAAACGAAATAATATCATATTCATAAAAAGCGTTTAATTCCTTCAACAATTTAACAGTCTCTCCTACTGCATATCCTCCACACCCAGCTCCTGCGGGTGGTCCTCCCGCTTCTACGCAATCAACCCCCCCATAACCTTTATAAATTACGTCTTCGGGCCAAACATCTTCATAATGATAATCCTTGGATTGTGAAGTATCTATAATGGTAGGTATCAAAAATCCTGTAAGGGTAAAAGTACTATCATGTTTAGGATCACATCCAATTTGTGAAACTCGTTTACCACGTCTTGCTGAAGCAATTGGAATATTGCAACTTGTCGTTGATTTACCGATTCCACCTTTCCCATGAACTGCCACTTTCGTTTTGAAAATATCCTATTTTTTAATTTATTTTTATCTTTTATTAATTGAATATTCTTCTTAAGCGACTATTCTTGTAGCTTTCTCATAATTCATAGTCAATATTATGATAATTAATTCTCGATATTGATTTCCCCACTTCCTTAATGCCTACTATCTCATGGAGAGACATAATCAACTTTGTAGGGGCGACCTAGCCTACACGGAGGTAAATGAAGCGCCTTCTTTACTTTACAAAATCTTTTTTTTTTTTAATTATTTTTCTGGGTTCGATATGGAAAATTTTTTTTTAAGTAAAGTTTCAATTTCCTTTTGAAAAATATTTCTATCCTTCAGAAGCATTTTCATTATATTATTCAATGACATTCTGTTAGATATAAATAAATTTGATAAATATTTGTAACTTTCAAAAAGAGTACTATGAATGAAAGTATATAATGAACTATTTACGTCAAGCCATTCTTCGTAATTATTCAATGATTCGAGACGAATAAAAAACGAATTATTCTTTGACGAAGATTCAATCAACCAGGGTTCATACAAAATTTCGGAGTTTTTTCCGTATACATATTCGAGTAGAACACCAAAATTCCGTTCGAATTTATTTTCCAATTTACTTTTACTATTTATTTCTTCATCTTCATCTTTTAAATTTTCTTTATCTTCCTCTTCTTCTTCATCTTCATTTTCATCTTTAAAATTTTCTTCATCTTCCTCTTCTTCTTCTTCTTCCTCTTTATAATAAATAGAAAAGTCTCTGAAATCTCTTCTCACCTTTAAAACTTTTAATTTTTCTTCGTAAATAATATAAAGCTGTTTTATCGTTTCTTTATCCACAAAAAATTCTGGAAGTGAAAATAAAACGGGGGGATTTTTTTCAAATATTGATAAATCTGTGGGATCCCAGACGAATCGTTTCCTCATGAATAACAATGGTTCATATGATAATTGATATTTCGTCGATGGAGGGATCTCAAATATTACAGATTGTTCTTTAAATAAAACCTCTTCCATTTGGGACTCTATTATCTCTAAGATTTTCAGTGATTCTTCATATGAGAACCTCTTATAACCATAACGAAAAGGATAATAAAAAATAGATTTGAAACAGAAAAGCGGTTTCGTTATATTCTTTCCATATCCATACAGTGCTGCTATTTCAGATTCAAATTGAAAGAATTTATCCGGTATTCCTATCCAATATAAGTTATCGCAAAAAAAATCGAGACGCCGTTTATTGAAAGTAAAAGCTGTATCGGTCGCCATTCCGTATCTTCTCACCGCCCTCCTGTATGAAAAAGTATAAAATTTTTGCATTTGCATTATAATCATAGGAACTCTTGTTTCAGGATGAGAAGCAAATCTTACTTTATTATTGATTTCATTATTAATAGAATTATCTTGATGTGTTTCCAACCATGGAAATTCTACCAAAAGATTCTCCGAAAAAGAACAAGCTATATCGAAAGAATTTTCATATTCATCCTCAAAAAAGATCGAATTTTCTTCTTTATCTTCCGATATAAACCAAGAATCTCGAGCTACTAATCCAGCTAAGCACCCCAAAATATAGGATAGTATAGTAAATTCTTTTATGGTGTTTTCGGTAATAGAAGATTCTAAATATTTAAACAAATCCTCAAAATTGGTTTTCAAAAAAATGTCAGTAAATTTACCTTCACATAGAGGGCTCGTTTTAATACTTCTTATAACTATGTTCTCAATAGCCTTTCCTACTCTATAAAGATGTTTTTCGTAATTTTGACTAATATCTATATACTTTTCGCAATTGAAAAACCTATCAAAAAAAGCTTTGTAAAAAACGTCATTGGGAATGATTTGTCCATAGAAAAAAGCTCTGATTTTATTATTGCAGAAAACCCATTCATCGCGGGAAATACCGAATAATAAAAATTCATTAGCAATTGATTTTAAATCTCGTAATGCGTAATAAGAGAAGGTTCCATATCCAAACTCATTGAGAAAAGACCAATCAATATTCTCTAGATGAGAAGAAAATTTGCTACGTAGGGGAATAGGAAATCCCTTCTGTCGTTTTGAGATACTAAGCATTCGAACATTTATTAATTTATCTAATCGATTTGGACATATTAGAGATGGATCCATTCTTTCGGGAAGATGAGTTGAACCAATAACAATCATACTACTATAAGTATTATTGGCAATCTCAGTGAAAGATATTAATAATAAATGTAATTGAAGTGATAATACTTCAACACTAGGTTTACAAGGTTCTAGTTGAGTTTGAACTATGATATCATTCACTTCATGAATATTTTTGATCCATATTATGGAGGGGGACATTTTTTTCACTGCTTCCAAAATAGAAATTAATCGGCACAGAATTCTCATAAAAAGTGTCATCTCATTTTCTATAATGTAATGATCACATCTATGTGAATAATCCTCTTTATACAAATACCCCATAGATATTTGTATTAAAGAAACACAAGAGTCTACTGCTAGATCTTCTATTAAATAGGATGATCTTTCTATTTCCGTTTCCGTGGTACTTATTAGTAAAATCCCTTTGGAAAGGGATAATCCTAATTCGAATGAAGTAGAAATCATTCTAGATTTAAGATTCAATGAAGTCATTCTTTGCCGAAACGCGAGGAAAACCCAAGATTCCGCTGAATCAAATTGATTAAGCGGGTAATTCATTAGATCCTTCTTATAGCTTTCAGCCAAATATACTAAGTAATAAAGCCCTTCTTTATTAGTAATCTGATAACCAAAATAATTATTCAATGAATTACGATAAGTAGTATTCGATCCATACTGAAAAACATTTTTTTCTGTTATTAGGGACCGAATCAATAATTCTTTCTCTATCGAAAAAGGGTCCGGGTTTTCATTATTATTTAACCATATTTTAATTTTTTCATTTGTGGATAAATATTCATTAATCTCTTTCCAAAAATAATTGATATTCATCAGAATATAGTGAAAATTCCTTATCCTTATCCTTATAAAATTATATATATATATAAATTTGTTTCTTCTACTAAACAAATAATGGAATATCCGATGAGGGAATATCAAATGATGGAATAATATCAAATAATAGAATAACCAATGAAAGAATGTCGAATAATATAATACCCAAGGATGAAGGTATTTCGAATGATGATACATCGTATCCAAATGGGGATACATAAACGCATCCAAATGATATTTTTCTAAACAATCTGTTAAGTATTCAAATATTCCGAAACGTCTCCATAGGTCAATATGGTCCGAGTTTTCAGAGAGTAAGAGAACAAGGATAAACAAACCTATTATTAAATATTCATCATTCCAACAATCTATATTTATTAATGGCCTTCTGAATTTAAAATTAAATAATGGTTTGTTTGGTTGATCACCAATTCCTATTTCAATTCTTATTTTTCCTACATCCTCAGTGTGCAAAATATGATTATTGCTGTTTAGTAATATCCTTGAAAATGCTTTTGCGAAGAATATATTATAAAAGTACTCCCACCATTCACGAGTAAAAAACCACAGCATATACGGTTCGAGCAATTTATATCCTTTAGAAATATCATCTTTTTGAGATATCACATACATTTTCATTTCTCTAACTAATTCCTTTAGATGTGGTGAAAAAAATGATAAAGAAATAATTTCATTTTCTCCGAAGGAATTGAAGAAATTTAAATTGGTTCTTTCCCTATCCATAACTTCGTTTTCAATCCCGTTTCTCGAATCTTCCATTAGACTATCTCTTCCAAACAATTCTTTGATCCGATAAAGCATCCCGTCGTTTCTATTCCGAATCCCTCCGAAGATTTCAGAGAGCACATTATTTTCGTAAGATTTTTTTTGAATAAGACTCAGTTTTGGGTTTAAAGTCCTTTTACCCAAGAAAATATCAAACTCCTTTGTAGCGAGAATTGGCTGGTAATAGTAAGTAATCTCGAAATTTACTATTTGTTTTTCCGTTAAAGGTACTATAATAGGAAAGTTTCTAATAAAGTCAATATTTATTTTTCCACGAATAAATGAATTAGTTTCAGTTAATGAATTTAATTTATATAAGTTATAAACAAATGCAAATATTTGATCACAACCTCTTTTTGGATACTCAGGGGAAGAAATCTCGGATATCTGTGATTGAATAATTGAAAAAATTTCCTTTTCCGATAGAAAAGATATTATTTCAACGATAAAAGAAGGATATATATATATAGGCAAAATATTTAATAATTGTTCATATGTAAGATCATAGTTTCGAATAGGATTTTTCTTCGTATTACGGAGGAAGAAGAAAGACCATCTCTTATTGGGATCCAACTGGAGATTATTCAAATAATCCGAAAACTCTAATGTATTTGCCCCACGAAAATAAGTTCTCAGGGAACTCTCATTAAATAGTTTTGCAGGATTCAAATTGTCTTGATTCTTAAATATGGAAAAATTAGTGTTATCAAGTGGTTCTATGCAATCAATATCATTGTTGAGTTCGTTGTGGAATACATCGATGATAAATTGATCTACTGATATCCCATTCGGAGACGAGGGTGCTATTGATTTTTCATCGATCAAAAATTCAAATTCTAATTCACGATTATCTAAAACATTTCTTTTTGAATAAATACTTCTAGTATCAATGAAATTTGACAAAGAACTCAATGTATAAAAAAAATCTTTGAACTTATAAATCAGAAACTCAAACACCTTTATAAAGTTTTCACGAATTAAAAAAAACTTAAAGTAATTATTATTAAGTTTCACATATCGACCACTCGAATTTTCATTAATGAAAGATCTCATTTCATTGTATACTATTCCAAAAAAGTTATTTTTAGAAGAAACAAAATTCTTTAGGAATTCTGTCAAATTCCCAGTTTTATCGGACCATTCACATACATCCGCATTCCAATTGACATATTTATTGCCTTTATAAACTTTAGAATAATTAAAACATTTTTTTCCAGTTCCTCTCCAATTAAATAAATATCGGTTAATTGTATTTCTTGCGACATTACTCAAACCTTCATTTTCTATACAAAGTACATAAATTTGATTCTTTAAAAGAAAGTATGATTTTTTTATTAAATATGATCTATTTAATAATTCTTTAAAATGTATATGAATTTCATTTTTAATTAATTTCTTAGTTTCGCGATCTGCTATATGAGATCTTTCTAAACTTTCCCTAAAAGGAGTTTTTATTAATTTTTCCCGAATGATCCAAGGTAGATTTTCATTATTCTCACCAGTAATACCTTTATTTGGTGAAATACATGAGAAAAAAAACGAATTTCTATCGTTTAACTTATTCTTGTCGTTGGATGATAATGATAATAATATATATATTTCATTATAAAATTCTTCCATTATATGATTTACATGAAAAATAAGCTTCTTATAACTATGATCACGAAACTCATTAGGTTCGGGTTCGGTAATTAATAAAACGAAACGATCTATTATTGTTACCAATGATTCGGATCGGAAAAAATTGTAGAATATATTTATATATTGTTCATTATCTTCGCGCGAGGACCGGAATGGATAAAGAATATTCCAACATGTACTACGATTCACAGATATAATCAAATCCAATATGTTTATATCACATTTATTCCTTCGAGTAATTTTAGGTCCAGCATCCAGAAGAACGAGATGATTCAAACAAATATTTTAAGATTTTCTTATATTCCACACATCAACTATTCTATTATTGTCATCTGATCGCATAGAATATCCAAAAAATTCAGATGATTTGATATTTTTGATAGACCTTTTAGTGCTATAAAAATCTATATCTAGTTTTTCTATCAATAGTATGTCCAAAAAAGCATAACGAATCGATTTTGGAAAATTCTCAATTAAAATTTCTCTTTCCTCCGGAAATAAATTATTTATTACATATTCTATGTCTTTCGCAAAAGATTCTTGAGAGATTGACAAATAAAACTTTGAAAACGAATTTAATTCTATTTTATCTTGCTCCGTCCCGGTAAGAACAGAAGGAAAATACCGCCGAATAGCCGAATTGTTTATTAGTTGCTCATTGATACGTTCGTGGTTAATATATTCTCCCTGAAAAAGCCATTCAGAAAGATTTTTTCCGCAATCCAAATACTTATTCTCAGTCGAATTTAAAGTGAAATATATCTGAAAATCAGCATATCCTTTCTTCGAACTGAAAATATTAAAGTCTTTTTTCTCTTTATTAATAGCTGCTTTATCCTCTTCCGAGATTATTCTATTATCTCTCTTATTATCTTTCTTACAAGCATATTTTTTTTTTAAAGTATTCGATTCGCCTTGCATTCCCCGTTCACATTTACTGTGGTTCATACGAGTAACAGAAACTCTTTTTGACAAATGTAAATAGTTTGTTTCTACCAC